ATTGCTTTCATACGGCGGGAGTCATTGGTTCAAATCCAATAGTAGGTAGAACTCATTAGATACCGGAGTCAATGGTATCTAATAAGTTTTTCTACCATACTTTTTCTTTTAGTTGTATCAGATTAGACTTTAACTGTATTCCATTTCAATTAGCAGAATTTAAATGGGGTATGTATAGTATAATAAATAACTTCCACTTCTAAAGATAAAAAACTTCTTTTGATTGATTATTTTTATTTATTGGAAATATTATTGATAGCCTCCACTCGTGTTCTAGCCCGCCTGAGAGCTAGATTCGCCTCAATTGCCTGTTTCTTACCTTCAGCTCTACTTAAGTTAGCTTCAGCTATTTTAAGAGCTTGTTGAGCTTCTTGCGGATCAATGTCAGTACTCATCTCTGCATCATTTCCTAAAATAGTGATCTCATTATTACCTATCCTAGCGAAACCGCCCATCAGAGCCACAGTTAACCATTGGTCATTGAGGCGTATTCTCAAAAGACCGATATCTACAGCTGTAGCAATAGGGGCATGGTTTGGTAATACACCAATTTGGCCACTATTAGTAGATAAAATGATTTCTTTCACTTCTGAATCCAAAATAATTCGATTAGGAGTCAGTACACAAAGATTTAAGGTCATTTCTTCAAATTGCTCTCCCCTTCTAAGTTCATAGCTTTCGCGGTAGCTTCATCAATGTTACCCACCAAATAAAAGGCCTGCTCGGGAAGACCATCTAATTCTCCGGAAAGAATCAATTGAAACCCCTTAATTGTTTCTGCGAGAGCAACATATTTACCTGGAGAACCAGTAAATACTTCTGCCACGAAGAAGGGTTGTGACAAAAAACGCTCAATTTTTCGTGCTCTTGCTACAGTTAAACGGTCCTCCTCGGATAATTCGTCCAACCCAAGGATAGCTATAATGTCTTGAAGTTCTTTGTAACGTTGTGAAGTTTGCTTAACTCTTTGCGCAATTTCATAATGTTCCTCGCCAACAATCCGAGGTTGTAACATAGTTGACGTGGAATCTAAAGGATCCACTGCCGGATAAATACCTTTGGCAGCTAATCCTCTTGATAGTACGGTAGTAGCATCTAAATGTGCAAATGTCGCGGCAGGAGCAGGGTCGGTCAAATCGTCCGCAGGTACATAAACTGCTTGGATCGAAGTTATGGATCCCTCTTTGGTAGAAGTAATTCTTTCTTGCAAAGAACCCATTTCTGTACTAAGTGTAGGTTGATAACCTACTGCAGAAGGCATTCTCCCTAATAAGGCGGATACTTCTGATCCTGCTTGGACGAAACGAAAGATATTGTCGATGAATAAAAGTACGTCTTGCTCATTAACATCCCGGAAATATTCTGCCATGGTTAGGGCAGTCAAACCAACTCTCATACGAGCTCCCGGGGGTTCATTCATTTGACCATAGACTAGAGCCACTTTTGATTCTGCAATATTTTTTTCATTAATCACTCCAGATTCTTTCATTTCCATGTAGAGATCATTTCCTTCACGAGTACGTTCGCCTACTCCGCCAAATACGGATACGCCTCCATGAGCTTTGGCAATGTTGTTGATCAATTCCATGATGAGTACTGTTTTACCTACTCCAGCTCCTCCAAATAACCCTATTTTTCCTCCACGGCGATAGGGAGCTAAAAGATCCACTACTTTAATTCCTGTTTCAAAGATTGATAATTTTGTATCTAACTGTATAAAGGCAGGCGCAGATCTATGAATAGGAGATGTTGTGCGAGTATCTACGGGACCTAAATTATCAACAGGCTCCCCAAGAACATTGAAAATTCGTCCAAGAGTAGCTCCTCCGACTGGAACACTTAGAGGAGTTCCCGTGTCAATCACTTCCATCCCTCTCATCAGCCCATCTGTAGCACTCATAGCGACAGCTCTAACTCGATTATTTCCTAATAATTGTTGTACCTCGCAAGTAACATTAATTTGTGGACCGACAGTATCTCGACCCTTAACTACTAAAGCATTATAAATATTAGGCATTTTGCCGGGGGGAAAAACGACATCCAATACCGGGCCAATAATTTGAGCGATACGCCCTAGGTTTTTTTCTTCAAGCGTGGAAACGCCAAGACCAGAAGTAGTAGGATTTATTCTCATAATAATAAAGTAAAATATGTCGAAATTTTTGAATAGTACCGAAAAAAATATGTCCGATATCAAATTGATCAGTTAATTCAATAATAAATAAATGGAGTTAGCATTCGATTTAGTTTGTACCACTCAAATGAATCCAATTCAATCATTTACACTACACATTGAATGATGAAATTTTCAAGTTCAACCAATCTTTATTTCTTTTTTTATGGATTTTTGTGTTTTATACTACGATTTATGCCTAGTTTCACATCTAGGATTTACATATACAACATATATCACTGTCAAGAGGGAATTTTTATTAGTATTTCATTTCTTAGATTAATAATAAGAAGGGATATACTCCTCAATTATAAACTTGCAAAACAA